CCAAAACCATCATTTTCTAGCTATTTGGCTTCAATTTCCCCCTTTTTTAGCGCAAAAATTGAAGATTTAGTTACGATTGAAAGTTTTGTACTATCATCCATAGATCCTTTATTCATACTCATTCAATTGGAAGAATTGAACCAATCAAAAAAATTATGCTTCTCGACTCCATAATCCAATTTTTTTATTAAAATTATGATTGCCTTTTGGATAGAAATCGTGAGAATGTATATTCTTTCCTCAAATGTCCTATTGAGGGTTAAAGGATTAAATCTTTTTAAGAAATAAAGTTTTTGATCGGAATATGAAATATGAAAAAAATGGAAAGACCCCTTAACTATTGAAGTTGTTAATAGAACGAATCACACTTTTACCACTAAACTATACCCGCTACATATTCATTATTGAATATGAATGGACCATTTGTCCAACAAAGTAATCAGACGTAGTCAAGATAGCATCAGAATCATGAAAATTCCAGAATTAACACGTATTTTTCTCCACTGCGGCGCGGAATTGAAAACTTGAAAAAAAAATAGGTGAATAGCAAAAAGTTTAGTCAAATTTAAATAGTGTTTAAATAGTGTAGTAAAGTTATAAGTATTTTTTTTTTTGAAACCTCCCTTCACTTGAACCACCAGATTTTCTGAATTCGGGTAAATTGGGCCTCAAACTTTCAAGCTTGTACTTTGCTTTGAACAAGTAAATGATTTATAGTCTCATTGTTATAAATATGTGTTTTTTATTTGATATTATGATATTCTAAGATATATTTTATTTCTTTATTAATACTTCTTTACTTCTTTCTTATTAAGACTTCTTAAGTGAATTATTAAGATGAATATAATACTGAACTTCAACTTTCATTTATAATGAAATTTGTTTTTCATTAATGAATTTCCGAATTTTATACTTAAGAATAATAAAATAAAGACGACGATTAGTACTATATTACTAGATACTATAATACTATTAAAGTAGAACACTTTTACTATAAAGTTTTACTATAAAGACTAAATATTAGAATTTATACTCATTTATACTCTAATTTACTAGAATTACTATATAAGGTACTATAATATAGTAAGAATAGATATATAATCTCTAATATTTCAATTTCAATATATTTCAATATAGAATATATAGAATATTCTAGATTAATCATTAATCTAGATCTAGATAATTTTTTAAAGAATTTCTAAAATAATCTATCTATTAGAATCTTATATAATTTCCTAATAATTAGGAATGGGAATAAAAATTACTCTTCTTGTTTCAATAACAATTTTTATTCGTCGGAACAAAAGAAGTACTGGCCCGGCCAGTACTTATACTTAACCAGGCCGGGGAAATGAACCTTTTGTACAAAATAGAAGAAGTAAGGTATTCTTTCTATTGGATAAATCTGTTTCGAATCATTGAAGGAAAATAAAAATTGTTCTCAATCTTGACTTCACATGTTAAAGATAAATTTTCAATTTTGAATGGGGAGAGATGGCTGAGTGGACTAAAGCGTCGGATTGCTAATCCGTTGTACGAATTATTCGTACCGAGGGTTCGAATCCCTCTCTCTCCGACCCCCTTGATCACTTGAGATTTTAGAATTGAAATAAATTTCGATTATTTTCTTTTATGAATCTTTTATCTTTATCTAGTATCTATTCCATTTCTTTATACATTTACTTATGAAATACCTATGAAAAAATTAAGGAAAAAGTAAAAACAAATCTCATATCTTTTTTTATTCTTCACGCCCGGGATTACGCCCCGGATCATTAGATAAGAATCCGAAGATGAAGAGAGAAACAAAGAATATTACTACTGTGTAAACGGATAGTTTAAGAGTAAGCATTACAAATCTCCAAGATAAGATAAGATCATTTTTTTTAAGGAAATAGATCACCTATTTTACGACACACACTAGACACTATTTTGATATGACGTTCTAAAGATGAAAAAAAAAGAAGTTTTTTTGAAATTTCTTTTCACGAATTTATTTCTAATGTAATAAGATTCGTATTTTTTCGTTATCAAAAATTTCTTGTCATATCCATATCTATAATTAGGTATTGTATGGGATTTTATAAAGGAAAGGTCAGAACAAAAGAAGAAATAAGCCGATTAGCTGATTAAAGATAAAGATCATCACCCCCTTCCCTTATTCAAATTAAATTTCAATATAAAATATAAAATACCAGAATTTCACTTTTTGAATCGAGGGTTCCTAATGTCCAGACTTATTTGAATCTTATTTATGATCTTATTTATTTTCAGAATAAAAATATCATCTTTTTTTTATCGAAGAAATTATGAATTGAATAGAGATTTCATTTTTATCGAAAACTTACAGCAGCTTGCCAAACAAAGGCTAATAGAAAAAAGAGTAAAGGGATAACGGGCATAACGTCTACAATTGGATTGAAAAAGGCATAAGCCTCGGGCAATTTGGCGAAGAAAAAACTACTCGAATAAAGGGTATAATTAAGACAGATACAGATTAAACTAAAGATATTAAACATAACAAATATTCTTTTCTTGTTCTTAAAGATTCAAATTAAATTGAAATGATAATAAATTATCAGAGTGGATTGAGTTGTTTTTCTGAGGAAAATTTTCAAATAAAAAGGCAGATGCAGATAAAAGAAAAAAATTCTTATTTTTTTTTGACTTCTCCCCAATCAAGAATCCTTCCTTACATTCTCCAATCAAATAAGAATACAAGGAATTCTATTTTCATACAATATCTTAATTGAATTCTAAGTAATGATCAATTAATCTTTTTGATTCTATATCTATTGTGTTGAATCCTAACGACAACATGTCCTATATTTCTTTTGGTTGGTTATTGACGAATAACCAATATTTATCTTATTTTTTCTTAGACCAAATCAAAATGGGGCGTGGCCAAGCGGTAAGGCAACGGGTTTTGGTCCCGTTATTCGGAGGTTCGAATCCTTCCGTCCCAGATCGTTTGCATTAGAAACGAAAGATTCTTCTCTATTGAAATTTAAAATTTAATTCAACAACTTTCTGTTTAATGTTGGATACAATGTTATCCAATCTGAATTCTAAGAATCATTCTTAGAATCATATCTTTTTTTTTACTAAAGTATTTTATTATTAAATATAAATATTCGTGATTACTTTTGTTAACGATTATTTTTTTATATGATGTAGATGGATGCGAAAAGATAAGAATCCGAGGATTCTTATTTTCTCTTTGATCTTACCTTACACGAGATTTTTTCTACTCCATAATAATGAAAACAAAGAAACTTTATTCTCAAACTATCTCTCTATTTTCAATTAAATGAAAATAAGATTTAATTGGAGATGGTAAATAATAAGTAAATCATAATCTTAGAAAAATCATATTTCATAAAGAAAAAATGAGAAAATATTTATAAAAATATGTAATGGTAATGTATATGTAATGGTAATGTAATATATTAAATAAGAGTATAAAATATAAATGTATAAAATATAAATAAAATAGAAATACAATACAATAAATATAATATATAATTATTTTATGTAATTGTATATTTTTATTTTGTATATTTTTCTTATTAATATTATCTTATTATTTTATCTTATTATTTCAGATTATCTTATTATTCTAATAATGAAATATTTAGTATTTAGTTAAACATTTAGTTAAATTTAGTTAAAGTGGCTAAAAACTTTTATCCATTCATGGGTATTTTTTTTCATTTGAATGAAAGTAAAGTCAAAGGCTTTTTTTGAGGTTTCTAATTTCTTTTTTAATAATTTTAATAAAAAGAGGTTTATTATGGACAATCCCGAAAGATCTGTTGAAGATGTAAATAAGTTTGCTTAAAACTGATTTGTTTTTTTTCATGTGATATTATTCATATAAGAAAATTATGTGGTATTTTTAAGTGAAATCCTTTCCGGATAACACTTATCTCTAAGTGTAGATTATTATGTATCAATTGGTTCAGCCAATGACTATTCATGATTCCATATTGAATCAATTGCATACGGTTCCAAATTAAAATAAAATGAGAGGGATGTTATGGTAAAACTTCGTTTGAAACGATGTGGTAGAAAGCAACGTGCGACTTGAAGGACATGATTGGCTGTGGATTCTGACATCCACCATCTTCTCTTTCTATACGAATGAAGATGCTCTTGTCTCGACATAATTTGTTCTGCTAGGAACCTAATTTAATTGGTCTTGGGTTACTAAATAATTAAATAAAGATACTAATGGTATATTAAAGTGGTATATTAAAGGTATAGCATATGATGGAGCTCGAGCAAAAATGATTGATTCATTTATCGGGGGAATAATCTAGGGTTAGTGACAATCAATAAGTTAGACCAACTTTGTAAATATATCATCAATATCTAAATATAGATAAATGGAGAGGTTCAAAAATGAACAAGTTTGAAATGAAAAAATCAAATTTGTCGAAATTTTCAAACTGTTTCAATCAAGAGTGTATCACAAAGGAATCAATCTTTCGTATGATTTTTTCATTTTCTTTCCATAGTAAAGAACAAAAAACAAAAGGTATGTTGCTGCTTTTTTGAAAAGGAGTAAGGATCACCGAAGTAATGTCTAAACCCAATGATTTCACAAAGCGCAAAGCAAAGACAACAAATTCCGGAACAAGGAAACACTATTTTCACTTGTCTCAACAATTGGATCAGAATGAGTAAAAAAAATATATATATACGAAAGGAGACAAAAAAAGAAGTTAGAGACAGCTCAAGAAATTCTAAGGATTTCCTTTTGAACTCTTTCAAAACTACCCAACTTGAGTTAGGAGTACAAATGAAATTTCTTTTTCTGTAAAGAAGGAAAAAAGGCTCAAATTACAGTCTAATTCTTTATGGATCCATTTCTCTTTCTATCTATCTATTTCTCTTTCTATACTATATAGATAATAGATAGATAGAAAGAGAAATTCTAGAAATTATAATCATTTTTTCTTGAGCCGTATGAGGAGAAAACCTCCTATACGTTTCTAGGGGGGCATCTTTTATCTACATCTATCCCAATGAGCCATCTATCGAATCGTTGCAATTGATGTTCGATCCCGAAGAGAAGGAAGAGATCTTCGAAAAGTGGGTTTTTATGATCCGATAAAGAATCAAACTTATTCAAATGTTCCTGTTATTTTAGATTTCCTTGAAAAAGGTGCTCAACCCACAGGAACTGTTTATGATATTTTAAGGAAGGCAGAATTCTTTAAAGAATTTCGAGTTTCTTTTGATAAAAAAAGAAAGGAAAAACAAGAATCATGAATAAAAAAAGGATAGGGTAACTAGTACCTATCTTTGTGTAAATCTTTATTCAAAGTTTTTTCTTTTCTTTTTCTATTCATACTTATCTTGTTCTATTCATACTTATTTTATTCTTCTTTTTCTTTCTTCTTTTTGTGGAACCCCCCAAACAAGGGGGGTAATCTTTCTTCTTGTATTTGTATTGTACCTTTTTTTTTTTTGATTAAATAAAGACGCTATTTTTGCTATCTTTACCTTTTCCTTATTTTTTTTCCGCTCAAAGTTTTATTCTTTATATTATGCTAATCCAACACAAATTTCTATCTAATTTCTTGAAATTTGTTTGATAAAAAAGTCCATTCATATTGACAATGGCGTATCAAACAAATATAATTTGATCGTATATAAATAGATCTTTTTATCCCCATTTCCTATCGGCTCTTTCCTTCACTTTAGTAAAATGAATGAGTTTGCTGTATTTTTTTATTTTGATCATATCTACATTTCATATTGATCCGGGTTGCTAACTCAACGGTAGAGTACTCGGCTTTTAATTGCGACTATGATCTTTTACACATTTGGATGAAGGAATTCGTCTAGACTATTGGTAGAGTTTATAAGACTGCGACTGATCCTGAAAGGTAATGAATGGAAAAAAAAGCATGTCGTAAAAAGAATAATAAAATCATAGAAAAAAAGATTTCTAGTACTCATAATAGAAATAGAACGAGAGTTTTTCTTTTGATAACAATTGGTAAAGTATTTTGGGTCTATTGAATAAATGGATAGAGCCTTATGGCTCCAATTCGAGTAAGACAAAAAAGTAACGAGCTTCCCTTCTTAATTTGAATGATTACCCGATCAAATTACTAATTATGCGTTAAAAATAGATTAGTGCCTGATGTGGGAAAAGGTTCTCTTGTGAATTGTGAGTGGACCATTGATTCTTTTTTTTATTAATCCTAATTATTCTTTATTGTGGATTGAAGACGGATGTGTAGAAGAAATAGTATAGTGATAAAAAAGGTATTTTTTTTTCCAAAGTCAAAAGAGTGATTGGGTTGCAAAAATAAAAGATTTTTACCCCTTTTTCTTATTGTTATTTTATTTATTTCTTTTATTGTTATTCTACTTATATTAACAAGTAAAAGAAATCCAAATTGGATAGAAAGAAAGGGAAAGAAAAAAGATCTGTAGATTGGGCTCTCTGTCTCCGGGGTATATATTCTTTAATTTGTTCTTACTTTTATATAATCTTTTACTTTATTAGATTATCATTATGTTTTTTACATGTATATAAAGTCTATATTATTATTATTGAAAGTAAAAGTATAGACAGTGCATAATACAATATATGCATACGCCGTTCTGACCATATTGCACTATGTATCATTTCATAACACAAGAAGTGCCTCCCTTTTTTGGTTACAGTAGAAATGTATTTAAATGGCAGAATTACAAGGATATTTAGATTGAAAAAAGATAGATTTCGGCAACAAAACTTCCTATATCCACTACTCCTTCAGGAGTATATTTACTCACTTGCTCATTATCATAGCTTTAATAGTTTTATTTTTTACGAACCTGTGGAAATTATTGGTTATGACAATAAATCTAGTTTAGTACTTGTGAAACGTTTAATTACTCGAATGTATCAACAGAAATCTTTGATTTCTTCGGTGAATGATTCTAACCAAAAGGAAAATGATTTTTGGGGGCACAAGAATTCTTTTTCTTCTCATTTCTCTTCTCAAATGGTATCAGAAGGTTTTGGAGTCATTCTGGAAATTCCATTCTCGTCGCGATTAGTATCTTCCCTTGAAGAAAAAAGAATACCAAAATCTCAGAATTTACGATCTATTCATTCAATATTTCCCTTTTTAGAGGATAAATTATCACATTTAAATTATGTGTCAGATCTACTAATACCCCACCCCATCCATCTGGAAATCTTGGTTCAAATCCTTCAATGCTGGATCAAAGATGTTCCTTCTTTGCATTTATTGCGATTGTTTTTCCACGAATATCATAATTTGAATAGTATCATTACTTCAAAGAAATCCATTTACGTCTTTTCAAAAAAAAAGAAAAGATTCTTTTGGTTCCTACATAATTCTTATGTATATGAATACGAATATCTATTCCTGTTTCTTCGTAAACAGTCTTCTTATTTACGATCAATATCTTCTGGAGTCTTTCTTGAGCGAACACATTTCTATGGGAAAATAGAATATCTTATAATCG